ATTCATTAGATGCTTTTGATGAATGTCAACCAAGTATCGTAAGTAAATTGCTCCCGGTTGTTCAATCATTTGATAACCAGAGTCATTCTTTGATAAATGATCACTATGAGTCAGACTCAATAGAATTCTTTTTTCTGTCGTTAAGGCGGAGAGCTGAACCAAGAATTTTCTTTCTTCCTCATGAATCGAATCACTGTTCGCGACCCAGGATTCTATTTTATCATCAATCCAAACCCCGTTCACGTTTTTTCTTTTTCTTATCAATGAATAGATCTCTTTACTTGTATGACTTAGATGTCTCGTATTTATAGAAAAAGCGATTCGATTGATGGGAAATAGAAAGAGATTCTTTAACCAGAAAGAATTCGGTTCAGGCGTAGGATACTTATCTAGAAGTTTTCGCAACTCAATCTCAATCATTGATGAGGGAATCATCAAAGATTTGACCTTTTCGAACTCTGTCTGTAACTCACTAAAGGTCTGGGAAACAAAGAAAAGATGTATAAGAACGAGATATCCAGCAACAAGAACAAGGAAAAGGATTGAATAGAGGAATTCCCGAACATTTGGCGATCCCAGATGTGTCGATATCAACGACGACTTATTCTTTTTATTTCGATGAATCATTTCTTTGGACAGAAGATTATGTAACCATTTACTCGAGATCTCACTTCTGAGAAAAAATTGCATCTTCCACAATTTTGTCTGAAGAATTCGCCACGATATACCCATAATATCATGAAAAATGGATACACTGCTACTTAGTATTGACAATAGGTCTGAAAAAGTATCTAAAAATATCGAATTTAGATATTTGTACCCTGTCGAAGTAAAGAAGCTTGGCATATATGTTTGGAATAGATTCCATTTTTTTGAGAGAAAGGTTGTATACATCCGCCCTTTCTGAACCCCAACGCATTTCTTTAGACAAAGACTCTGTTTTTTCCTTTTTTCGGATGGGAAATCTTTCTCAGAACATGGAATGTGAGTCAAACCTATATTTGAATTGAAATTGGGACACTCATGAAGGTTCTTTCCTTCTGAATCAGATAGATTCATATCTGAAAGAGGTTGACAATAAGTTCTTTCAAAATTGGCTATTTGTCCCTCTGTTAGAGGGTTTCCAGAAGTGTCTACGATCGAATAAATAGCTCTACGAACGAATGGATCGGGTCGACTTAGAAAATGAAAAGATTTGTCCAAGTTATACCTTTCGTCACCACTTTGTGGAAAATCGTTAGGTATGAATATGTTAGATACTTGTGACTCAATTGGTGAAATAGTAGTTCTCCCCCCAAAAACATGTTTTTTTTTACCAACGCACAAAGAAAATCTTTTCTTGCGAAGGAACAAGACATCGAGAAATTGCCCATATAGAAAATCTGAATTATTATTACGAGCCTTTTCCACAGAAAAAGGGAATCTTTTATTACAATAGAAGCAGAAGTGATGCGGATTATTCAAGAACCGAAGTCGATTTGCTTTATAAAAAGAGGATATCAATGAGCTTCTGTGAAATGGTTTCCCGGGATTCAGCCAATTGTCTTGATCGTAGAATATCATTGAGAAATAGGAATCTTTGTTATCAAAGGATTTCCTGCGATTAGTTCTAGTATGGAATGAGTCAATCATCCGCTTTGGTATCTTATTGAGCAAAAGTGGTGAGATTGTTCCTCCATTGATCAAGAATTTCGAAGTACCATCATCAGCCAATAAGAAGGGGTTCAATTTTTTCAAATGAACAATTTGAAAACCTATCGATTCTAACAACTGATTGCAGAGTTTCTCATTCGGACCTTTCAATTCATAGATCTTGATTTCGGACCTATGGATGGGGGTATTCCCAAAACTTACACAGGAAAAAGGAAAAGAAAGTGAATTAGACAAAAAGAAAAGCAACTTGGCCAAAAAACGAAGTGACTTGCCCAAAAAACGAAGTGGCTGGGGGAAACGGAAAAATAAACGAAGTGACCTGGACCACTTGGGCAAAAAGAAAGTAAGCAACTGATACACATCTTTTTTGAATGTCTTGGAAACCTCAGAATAATTCATCAAAAATTGATGAATACGAATACGTGTATAAATACGTAATTGACGTAATTGATCAAACATTACTTGAAAACGGCTCTTTTGCACTTGAAAACGGCTCTTTTGCACTTGAAACCAGCTTTTCTGCTCAGAAAGGAAATGTTCCAAATGTTCCTGGCAATTCTTGCTCCCATTGGACCATTTGTATATATATGCATCATCTTGTTTGATCATATATTTCATTAGAGTTTTATGACTGAGAGTATCCTTTCCTTTTTGATCCCTTTGAATTCCATATTCGAAGTTGCGATCGGATCTATTCATTAAAAAAAAGAATCGATTGACTGCTTCCATTATGTTATTCATTAAAAAGAATCGATTCAATACACTTCTTATGTACCTATAGACACTATATTGGATTTGAATCAGATTTCGGATCAATCTATATTGATTGACTGCTTCCATTATGTTATTGCTAGCAAATACCACCATTTTTTGCTTTAGATCTCCCAAACCATTCCCGCAGGAGATCCAGACCCGTTTTTGTCTGATCCTTCGAAAAAAATATTCATTCTCCTCATAACGAAAAAGAACAGGAGACAGAACCAATAAAGATTTATTTTTCGATCCAGCCCCGGTGTTGAATACCTCATTCAAGAATTTTTTTTGATCCAATCCGTACGAATCAATAGAAAAAGAAAATCCCTTATGATACACCAGATCCGGCTCGGTTATTGATAGAGTAAATAGATCTGCCATTTCTTGCAATCTCTCTTCTGATTCAAAATCGTGGTGTAACGCGTATCCTCCCCTGTTCCGTTCATGGAATCGGTGAAAGAAATCAAAAAATGGATTTTTGTTAAAGAATGAAATCTTATTGGAACTGTCCAGATCCGGGTCATCCTTCGGAACCATATCACATCCCGGATCTAATGAAATAGAATGAATTGAGACAGTCTTTTGTAAATACGTAATGATTTTGAATAAATGAATCATTTCTTTATTTTCTGATCGCCGGACAAAAGAAAGATGTTTCTTCAACGATTTCTGCTCTCTAGTGGACCTCTCAGTAGGATTCGAACCCAGATGAAGTTCTGACCATCTATCAGAGAAAAAAGAACGAACGGATGTTGTAGCATTCCCAAGAAATTCTTCCATTTCTTCCGGAAACAGATGATTAATCATCGGTTTCTCGCGTTCCGTGAATAGCTGGGACATTGAGGAATATCCAGAAAGGTTTTTCGGGAATCGGTCTGATTCTATCTCTTTTCGTTCCGTTTGAAGAAAGGAAGGATCCCAGGGAATCGATCTTTCTTCTAGTTGTTGAATCTCTCTTTGATTGATCAATGTGCGATATTCCGAATCCTCATTACTAATGGAATCCAAATGATTGGAATCCAAATGATCTCTGGATTGATCAGAGGATCCTTTCAGTTGGCTAGAATCCGTTACTTGAACGAAACTAGACCTTTTTGTTATTGAGAGAACCCCAGTACTCTCTTTCCGATTCAGGAAAGAACTCTCAGAGATCTTTTTTCCTTTTGGAAGATACAGGAGCGAAACAATCAACCTATTGATATTGGAAGACCCAACAGCTTCTTCCAATCGATCATTTCTGGGTCCAGTGGAATTCATCGGTATAGGAAGAAGCCCTGTCAAATATAGGTTTTTTCTTTCGACCATATTTCGATTGTTAATACGATATATAAGTACCGCTACTACAAAGAGTATTACCCCCCTGATCGTGAAAGATCGATTGCTTCTTGAATCCTGTAAATTGCGTGAAAGCAGAATACTAAAAATTCGTGGGTCAAAGACTTTTAGAAAACGTTCTTGGTCGAAAAAAATGTGAAGAAAGAATCCCACTGAATTGAATTGGGTCCACGAACCCAAGAAAGAGTGAGAATTCTTTATCTCTCTCATTATCTCTCTAAATTCGAAAATAGAGAGCCTTATTTGTCTCTTTTGTACTGACATTTCGATCAATTACCTCCTACTTTTCATTTTTCATATTACTTATTTAAGTAATCATATTACTTATTTAAGTAATTAAGTAATTATAGTCTTTTCCAAGATTGAAGTAGTATGTCCTTTTCCTTTTCCAAAATTGAAGTAATATGTCCTTTTCATTTTACTTATTTTATGTTATTTTCATTTTACTTCTTTTTTGGATTGGCACCGTGGACAAGGGTCCCTGTTAAGCATCCATGGCTGAGTGGTGAAAGCGCCCAACTCATAATTGGCGAAGTCGTAGGTTCAATTCCTACTGGATGCACGCAATCCGGACCTTCCAATAAATCTATTCCATAAATAATGAATTGATGTCACATAAGGCAATTCAGATCCATATCATAACATACTCTTTTTTTTTAAGAAATCCATTCGATTTTATATCTAGATTTTCAGAACATATCTCTATTTCTATATTCTATTTCTATTCTATTCTATTTCTATATTTATTTCAATATTCTATATTAACTTTTCTATATATATATCCAAATCATTCTGATCCCAAAACCGCACTTACCATTAAGTAAGATGCGGGGGCGAACGACGGGAATTGAACCCGCGCATAGTGGATTCACAATCCACCGCCTTAATCCACTTGGCTACATCCGCCCCCAGACTATGTTCTATTTTTTCATTTTATTTATTTTTTTTTTTATAAAAATTTAGAAAAATGAATAAAAAAATAAATAGAAATTAAGGGAGCAATCCCTCATCTTGTTTAGAACAAGAAAGCGGTTATTGCTCCCTTATTTTCAAAAACTCCTATACACTAAGACCGA